TCAACGGCTTAGATTTAGATTTAATATCAAAGAAAAAAGTGACATTGCAAATGTTACATAAATTTCTTTTACTAGGAAGGAAAACCTATATTTGAGGTATGAACTCAACAGCTTATTTAGCTTATCCCAGAACAGAAAACTTGCTAGAAATAAGAATCTTATGACGGTTAAAATAAAAGAAATTTTTTTTTTTTCTAACCTTTCAGAATTCAAATCTTTAAATTTCAAAAAGGCTCAGAAAAAAAATTTAAAATAACCAATTAAGCTTAAGAAAGTGAAGAAAAAGATAAAAAGAAAAAAAGGCACCCCCCAAGCAAGAAGAAAGAGATCGCAAGACCAGAGCTTTATGAAAAATAGGGGCATAGGGGGAAGACCCAGCAAAAACAAGATAAACAAAAAAACCATAATCCTATCTCTTGAAATATTTAAAATACGATTAGGGTCCTTATAAGAAAATAAGAATAAAGAAAATATAATAGTATAAATAAAATAAAAAAGTAAGTAGAAAGAAAAACTTACCCCATAAGATAAAAAAAATCAAAAGGTAAAATAAATAGAGGAGCTAATTAAAACTTGACGAAAATCAAGAGACACAATAAGGTAAGCACATCCCATAACGACATTTAGGGACAAGACAAATAATACTATATTCCTGTCTAAGGAAAAAAGGTAAATTATCAAGGGGAGCTTTTGAATTGAAAGCAACAACCAAAAACAAAAATAATTCAATTTGTTTCTTATTAGGTATACCCAAAAAGAAGTGGGATACAGAGCCAATTTAATAAGAAGAGAAGTAACCAAAATACCTTCGTTAATTGAAAACAAGATACTATCTCCTATAGAAAAAGAAACCAGAAATAAAATAGAACCAAAAGACTGGATGATAAAATAATTTAAAGATTCTATTTTGAACTTGTCTAACCCCTCGTTTTCAGCGCAGGTCAGAATCAAGACAAACAATAACAAATTTAATTCTAGTATGATCCAAAACAAAAATATGGAATTACAGTTAATAAAACCTAAAATATTAATTAGGTAACTCCCACTTAAGACTCAATTTATGCTGAACCTATTCAGAACTTCAAATTTACAGCTTTGAAGGCTATTAGTTTAACTTAACTTAAGGTTCTATAATAGTAGAATCCTTAGTAATCATGGAGGGGGGGATAACACAATAGTTTAGTCTTTTGGTCTAAAACAAAAAATATTAGCCTTCCTTTCGTACTAACTCTATTTTATTTTCTCGAAGATAAAATCCGATCTGGCTCTCGCCGATCTGAACTCAGATCAAGTCTTTTTTGAAAATACGAACAGTATATCTTTAGAGTCTTCTGCGGCCCTTAGACCAAAGAATCCAACATCGAGGTCGCAAACTCTTGTGAGAATAGGTACTCTTTACAAGAATTGCTCTGTTATCCCTAAAGTAGCTTATTTCGGTAGTTATTAAATTTTTAATTAATTAGAAAGATTTAATTTACTTTCCCCAAGTAACTTTTTAAACAAGAAAGCTTATAGGGTCTTCTCGTCTTACGAGCACAAGAATTTTTTTAATTCTTTTTAATTTCTCCAAGAGGTAAAGATATTTACCTTGGAAATTTTCTTTCATACGGGCTTACAATTAACAAGCTTTTGATTACGCTACCTTAGCGTTAAACGGCTTTTAAACAAGGTCAGAGAGCAGAAAATACCTTTGACAACAAAGGCTATGTTTTTGATAAACAGCTCCAAAGTTAAAGGACGAGTTTTTTCACCTCTATCTGATTTCTAATCCAACTAAAATTTTAATTTTTTTTTCTACAATTTACTCATGCAATCATTATTAAAGTGGGATAAAAATATTCTTGCTATCAATTTATCTAATTTAATTATTGTTATAAAACTTTTTTATTCATATTAACTCCTCAGTAAATAAAAGCCAGGTAAAAGATCTCCTTCTAGTTCTATTTTTCCAGCTAAAAAGAAATTTAAGTGTGGAATATTTCCTCTGTACCTTAATTCTTCAATTGTCATATCTTTCTATTAGGGTAATTTTCTTTTCTTTTCGGGAGAGAGATTTTAAGCTTGTTAATTACTCCTAATACAAGAGGTTTTCTCTATAATTTATATTCTTACCGGGTTTGAAAATCTGGTCAGCTTAAAGGTTCAACCCCCTCCTTGTAAAGAAGGTGCTCTTTTTAAGCTAATCCTTTCAAGATTAAGCTTCCGTTTAATCTACTTTGTTTCGACTTATCTTATGTTCAACGTAAGAGTGACGGGCGATATGTGCACGAGAAATGGATTATTCAAAACTTAATACATTTCAAATTTTTAGTCGCAAGTTCTTTGTTTGGTGTTATTCTTCAACCTTCTATTTGGTCTCTTAAAGTATTTCGCCTATTCCTAACCTATAATTTTTGTCTTGATTTGTTTTATTAGTTAGGAACCTCTATTAGCAAAATAACTTTATCTTTCGCTTTCAAACAATGATATGAAGAATTTTAAAGTTAGTTAGTTCCATCGCGGGTTGGCGATTATATGACAAAATCCCCTGGAAATATTTCTTGCCGCCATTGCAATTAGGTTTCTTTTATTTAAATACTACCTTGTTTTAATTTAATAGGGTATCTAATCCTTGTTTCTATTTTCAAACTCTATATCTTTAAATTTTTTAATTTTAAAAATTTCACCTTTGTCTACTTTTTTTTCATTTAATTTAGTTTATTGTAATTTAAACTTTTCCAGTATAACCGCAGCTGCTGGCACTTACTTGGCTAAATTTTTCCCGCTCTAATTTCTTATTTCTGAATTTCAGGGAATTCTTTTATTTTTTTGATTTTCCTTATGCTTTTTTTACTTTTAAAATTCTTATTTATTTATTGCAAAGATAACTTTTAAGCCCAAAACCTAACGTGCCCTACACCATTTTGCAATGACTTATGCATTTGGATAACCTTGTAAGAATTTACAATTCTTTTTAAATGCAGGCTCAGCTTGGCAGAGTAGTGCGCCGGATTTAGGGTTCGGAAATTCACGTTGAGATGTCTAAATGTGGCAGAGTGCAATGCTTGGGGTTTAAGACTCCACCACGGTCATACCCTTTAGAAGTATTTATATTTTTTACCAATTTTCTACTTTTTCTAATTCCTTTACTTATTAGGGTGGCTTTTTTGACCTTGATGGAGCGCAAACTTTTAAGTATCGTTGGGTTTCGCTTAGGTCCTAATAAAGTATCTATTTACGGCTTTTTGCAGCCTATTTCAGACGCTTTTAAATTGATGAACAAAGAAGCTAATCTTCTTTCTAATTTTTCCTTTTTTTTTTACTACATAGGGGCTTTTGGGATGTTGACGATAGCTTTACTAGTTTGGGGGAGGGTGGTAGACTTGGTTTCTTTTAAACACAGGATTTTAATCTTTATACTTATTTTAGGGCTTAATTCTATACTCTGTATTTTTTGCGGTTGGAGAACTTTTAGGAAATACCCCCTCTTAGGAAGCCTGCGCACTGTTGCTCAATTAATTTCTTACGAATCTTTACTATATCTTTGTCTTTTCTTCTTTTTATGTTTCTTTTACACTTTTAACGTTTATTCAATCAAGTTAGACAGTCTCTTTCTTTTTAGATTTTTAGCCCCAATTTGCTTTTACGTTTGGCTCCCTTCTATACTTGCCGAACTTAATCGAACCCCTTACGATTTTTCAGAAGGGGAGAGGGAGTTAGTCAGAGGCTTCAACACTGAGTTTGGCTCTGAATCTTTCACGTTTATTTTTCTTGCCGAGTACGGCAATATTATTTTTTTTTGCAGCTTGAGTTCTTATCTCTTTTTCAATCCTCTTAATTTTTTTTTTTTTTTTTTTTTTTTTTTTACTATTTGAATTCGGTCCGTTCTACCTCGTTACCGTTTTGATAAGTTAATGAATTTGGTTTGGAAATTTCTTTTACCTTTGCTAACTCTAATTTTTATCTATTACAGTTTGGAGCTCTTTTAAGTTGCAGGCGGTCCTTTTTCTGTTTTCAAAACAGTTTTTTTTGCAACTATAGATTTAGGCATAAAATAGTAGAAAAGTAAAATATTGAACCTACTTTACTTATTCTCGTGTAGGGTTCTTCTGCGGGCAAGGCTCCTATTTTTATTAGAAAGGCGAATGAGAAAATTACAGATCAAAACATTAAATAACGAAAGTTAGAAAACTTTGTGGAAAATTTCAATTGAAAAAATGGAATTAGGTAGAAGATTCTAACCGAGAGGGCCAAAGCTAGTACCCCCGCTGTTTTTCTAGGCAAGGAGCGCAGGATGGCGTAAGAAGGTAGAAAGTACCACTCCGGTTGAATATGGATAGGCGTTTGTATGGCGTTTGCTGGGACACTGTTTACGGGATCTCCAAGAATATAGGGGTAGTAAAATGAGATCAATATTGAGATTACCAACACCCCAATAATAAAGTATAAGTCTTTAATTCTGAAATAAGGATGAAAAGGTCTTTTGTCCATGTTTCTATTCAACCCTAAGTTGTTTCTTGACCCTTCTTTATGTAAAAAGTATAAGTGAGTCAATACTAAAAAGGATAGGACAAAGGGTAGTAGAAAATGCAGGGAATAGAATCGTGTTAATGTGGGGGCTCCTACGGAGAAACCCCCTCAAATTCAATTTACTAGGGAGTTTCCGATTAATGGGACAACGGAGAATAAGTTTGTGATTACGGCGACGGCTCAGTAAGATATCTGGCCCCAAGGTAGTACATATCCCAGAAAGGAAATTGCTATTAGAAGCAATAAGATTGTTACTCCCCTTAATCAGACATCTTTGTGGACTGCTCTTAAAAAGAACATTCCTCGGAATAGATGGAGGTACACGAATAAAAAAAAGACTGAAGCCCCGTTCATATGGATGAACCGAAACATTCACCCAGACCATACTTCACGTATAATCTCCACAATAGACGAAAATCTTTCGGAAGCATAAGAAGTGTAGTGGAACGTCAGTAGAAGCCCAGTTAGAATTTGTACGGCTAAGCATAATCCTAGTGTAGACCCGAAATTTCAAAAATATCTCATAGAGGTGGGAGAAGGCAGGTCCCATAAAGTATTATTTAAAATTTTAACAGTAATCTTTTCTTTTCGATCAATTATTATAGCCAATTTTTTTTCAAGACTTACAAAGTCTTTCTTATTGGCAAACACAAGATCGCAAAGGAATGTTCCCTCTTCCCACAAGTTTTACAAAGGCGAAGAAATAGTACAGCATTATTAAAGTTGTGCCTGCTATCACGACAGATTCTTCGAACCATGCCGTTAGGGATGGCATTGTAACTTCTGCCTCAATTTGGGCCCAAGGGTATGCAATTACTATAGCAACGAGCAGTGTTCTTATTTTTGTTTTTCCCATAGGGATGTTGGGTATCAAGGAAGATAAAATTATGAATATAATCAGGACCCCTCCTGCTATCAATATTAAGTAAATTAGAGGGAATCAAGAGACTGTTCTAGCCTCTATTAAAAAATAAGAGATTAAAAGGCATACCTTAAGCAAATTTATAATTAATTTTACTGGTCTCCCAGAGTACCTGGTTGCGACTAGTCAGATAATTAAAATTTTTATTAGGGTTATCATTTTCCTTAGCTTAAAATAAAGTTTTAACTTTGGGTGTTAAAGATTCAGGAAAAATTTGGATTTATCTTTTTAATCTTTTTTTCCTGCTTTCTGATAGTATTCCTTAATTTCTATAAGATAAAACTGATTGTTCTTTTAAGTCTAGAGGGCCTTTTAATTTCTTGTATCTTTGTATATTTTTTCGTTACTGGAAGTGGTTCCACTTGTATTTTTTTTCCCCTTTTTTTTACTGTTTTTATGGTTTTAGACAGGGTATTGGGTCTCAGATGTCTTCTCGGGGACTGTCGGGATAGTTCTTTCGCGTCTCATCAGCTCCTTTAATGATTTGGCTTTTGATCTTTTTTTCCATCATAATATTTTCTTGTAAAGATTATTTTTATCTAACTCAACTTTTCTCGTTAAGCTCCTCAGAGTTGCTAATAGTTAGTATTAGACCTCTTTCTTATTTTTTAATTTCCTATTTCTTATTTAACAAGTTGGGCTACTTGGAAAGATTGGGGTATAGGTGGTTAATAGGTCTTTCTATTTTTTTCACAAGTATTTGTTTTATAGTCAGCAACTCATTAGTCTTTCTTATCTTTTTGGAGATGGTAATAATTCCTATTTGCACTTTAATTTTTTGGCACTCTAAGGATAGGGATAAGATCTCTTCTGTCTTTTTTATATTTTTTCTGAATCTTTTAGGTTCCCTTCCTTTCATTTTATTTTCTCTAAATTTTTTGGGGCTTTCTTTTTATTTTTCTTGCTCCTCTTATTTTTACTCTCTGTCAAAAATCTTTAGCCCCCTATTTTATTTATTTTTCCTCTTAATTCTTTTGTGCAAAGTTCCTTTTTTCTTTTTGCACTATTGACTAACTAAAGCCCATGTTTCTTCTTCTGGGGCTTGCTCTATGATTTTAGCAAGTTTGATGCTTAAATTAGGGACCTATGGGTTAGTTAAGTTTAATTTAATTTTTCGCGGCATAAGTCTCTTTCTCCTCAATTTTGTTGTATATTTGAGTTTAATAGGAATAATTTTTTTCCTACTTGTTATATACCGCTCATCTGATTTAAAGTACATCATCGCCGGCTCTTCTGTTCTCCACATATCCCTCATTGTACCCCTTTCCATTAGTTTTGGGTATCTGGAGTATTTCGGTAGCCTTTTCATAATGGTCAGTCACGGAGTCGTGTCTTACTACCTGTTTTTATTGGTCAGAATTTTATATGAGACTACTCATAGGCGTAGTGTTGAGTTTAGTTCTTCTTTAGAGTCTATTAGCAAAACTTTGGTACTTCTAATTTTTGTCTGTTTATTCTTGAACCTAGGTTTACCCCCTTTTATGGGGTTTTTTAGAGAATTGCTTTTCTGCAGCTTTTTTAGAATTTTTGACTTTTATTTATTGGTAATCTTGTTATTCTCCATATTAATGTCAGTGGCTTACCTTTTATATGTGGTTAGTAAGTTTTATTTTGGTAAAACCAGAGACTTAGTCACTCTGAGAGGTTCTGCGCTAGACTTGTCTATTAAAAGCTACACTTTTTTGTCAGCACTCTTTCTTTTACCTTTTCTGAGTTAAATAAAATTGTAATATGACTCTTTTAGTTTACAAAAAATATCATCTTGTGGCGGTGAAGTCTTTTAGAGTAGTAAGCCTAATTAAATCTTTCCTGCTATTTTTTTTTTTTGCCCTGATTTTATTCCTAGCAATTTTTAGCCAACCTCTAAATTTTAATATAGGCTTCAACTTTTTTACATTTCACAAAGATGGTTTAAATAATTTTCTCTTTGGCTTTCAGTACGATGTAGTTTCTTCTATTTTTCTTATAATAGTGTTTTTTGTTACAACGATAGTTCTCTGTTATAGTGAAGTTTATATGGAGCATTATAATAATAAAAAATTTATTTCTTTGCTTTTAATTTTTTTTCTTTCCATGATTCTTTTGGCCTCAAGCAGGTCCCCCCTTAATTTATTGCTTGGCTGGGACGGTTTAGGAGTTTCCTCTTTTTGTCTGATTATATTTTATCCCAATAAAACCACCCTATTCAATAGAGTTTTGACTATGTTTTTCAATCGATTAGGTGACGTGGTTATAATCTTTTGCCTTGGCTTAATGATTCTATCTTTTGAGCCTGGTTTAATCTTCTTGAGTTCTAATAGGCTCTTAGTCTTAGCCTGTATTTTAATTTGCAGTCTTACTAAGAGAGCGCAGTTCCCGCTGTCTTCCTGGCTCCCAGCGGCGATGTCGGCTCCCACGCCTATTTCAGCAATAGTCCATTCTTCCACCTTGGTAACGGCTGGCATTTTCTTAGTTAGTAAACTTCTTTACGTATCTTCTGGGTCTACTGTGTTGGACATGATTACCTATATCAGTTTTATAACTTTTCTTTTAGGAGGCTTTATAGGATCTTTAGAGTTGGATTTCAAAAAAATTATCGCTTTTTCCACCATAAGTCAGATCAGTATAATTATATTTCTCATTTCTATATTTATACTCGTAATTGGGTTAGTTCATATGGTTTTTCATGCCTTTTTTAAGACTTTACTTTTTTGCTCAGCGGGTGTGTATTTCTTGAGGCATTTAAGGAATCAATTTAGTACCCTGATGATTACGGTAGGAAAAAGGTACCTATTAGTGGGTCTAGTTTTTCTTAGATTGTTTAGAATAAGGGGTCTTATCTTTTCTAGTTCCTTCTTGACCAAGGATTTAGCCCTAGAATGTCTCTCTAGGGCTCACGCCAGTTTTTTTTTCTTATTTTTTTTGCTCGGGAGATCGCTAACTCTGGTATATTCTAGAAAACTCTTTTTCTGCAGGTTGAGCACTCCTAAGCATTCTTATTTCTTTGTCATAAAAAGCTTTTTTTATATCTTTTTTTTATCTTTTTCTGCTGTCACAGCCTATATGGGGTCGTTAATGAAGTTTTATCCTTTTTTTAAAGTTGGCGTTAGAATTTTTAGACTTGAAATTTATTATATTTTGCTTATTTTTCTATTTTCCCTAAACATTCCCCTCCTGTCGAATGTGGCTCTTAGAGCATTTAGCTTCAGGGTGGGCTTTATGAAATTATTTACTTTTAGGCGCCTACAGCTTTTTTTTTTTCCTAAAATTAACATGGAAATATTTCTGAACGATACGGGCTTAGTGAAACCCTACTATTTTTTAAGCTCCCTTCATTTCGTTAATGTTTTTTCTTTTTACGGGCAATTTTATTCATTTTTTTTTCTTTTCTTGATATTTCTATTTTATTCTGTAAGTTTTTTTGAACGCAACATTGAAGCTGTTGAAGGCTAAGAATAACTTTAAAATTTAAGAACGAAAATCTTATGTGTTCTTTACACCATAAAGTTTAGTAAACGCCTAGGCTAGAGTATCTTATCAAGATTCTCCATATTTTACTAAGAAATATTTTTTTTAAGAGTTAGAAGCTCTCTTTTTATTTCTATCAAGTCATACCCTTTTCATTAACAATGAACTGCTCCCTGAGCTCGACCTGAAGCTTTTAGGTAACAAGTTCGAAATTTGTTGATGAGCTAATATAGACTTTTTTTTGTTCCTTGCAAAAGAAAATTCTGCTAGTCTTAAAATGTTCAGTCCAATTTTTTCTCCTTTCATTCCCAAAGGATTCCTAGCAGTAGAACACTTAGAAAGACTACGAATCTTGTTTTCACTCAAATAGAAAAAGACCCCTCAATCAGCACAGGTATCAAAAAGGATAGCTCCAAGTCTAAGAATAAAAAGATTAGCCCAATTAGAAAATAATGGATCGAAAAAGAAAATCGAGAATAAAAGTAAGAACTGAACCCGCACTCGAAAGGCCTGCCCCCCTCTTTTATTCAATTGTGCTTAAATGATAACACGTAAAAAACTATGGACAACAAAGTTACTACAATCAAGCATCTGAACAAGAACCTAAACATTTTGACAATTTAATATTTCGCTTGGAAGGCGAAGGTGCAGAAAGCTATTGCCAGTTATTGCAATAGTAGATTAAATAGTATAAAAAAATTCATACCACATCTACAAAATGTCAGTACCAGGAAGCCAGCTCAAATCTCAATATTTCATTCTTATTGGAAGTGAATTTAAAGAATCGTATCAAAACAATAAATAGAAAAATAGTGCCGACTAATACGTGGATTCCATGGAATCCTGTCAATATGAAAAAAGTTGTCCCAAAAGTTGAATCCCCGATGGAGAAGAAAGACCTGTTGTACTCAGCCAGCTGGCATATGGTAAATATTAAGCCTAAAATAATAGTCACCCCCAGGTAAATTTTTGCCTTTTTAATTTGAGTCTGCCAAAGGCTTTCGTGGGCCACCGTAACTGTCATTCCCGACGATAATAAAATTAGCGTATTGACTAAGGGGACATCTAAGCAATCGAATATCTCAATGTAATAAGGGGGCCATATTAAACCTACTTCTATCGTGGGAGACAGGGAAAAGTGAAAATAAGACCAGAAGAAAGAAAAAAAAAAAAAGACTTCAGAAGAAATAAATATTAACATTCCAATTTTGAGACCCCTCATTAATCTGAGACTAAATAGGCCCTGGAAGACATTCTCCCCTCTGTAAAAAAATCACCAAATCATGGAAGTCCCCGCTACTACCAGAATACTAACGAAAAACGAATGATGAATCCCTGTTTTGAGGAAGGTCAACAAAGAAAACAGTAAATTAAAAGAGTTAAGAGTAGCTAAAAGAGGCCAAGGGCTATTACAAGTGTAAAAAAAATAATGAACCTTGCTAATCATTAGACTTCTGAATAATACAATTTCAGCATAGTTGCGAAAATAAAGGATTGGATAACCCTAACAAACAATTCAACCAAATTTAAAAAAGTATAAAAAAAAGCCCCTGATATAGACGATAAAGCAAGAGACGATAAAAGATTTATAAGTAAGTGTCCTGCTAAAATATTGGCAGTTATACGAACCGAGAGGGTTACAGGACGGATAATTTGGCTTACTAATTCGATTCTAAATATCAAAGGAACTAAAATTAAGGGGGTCCTATCCGGGATACAATGTCTGATAAATCCTTTGGCGTTTTTCAATACTGAAAATAAAATATAAGAAACCCAAAAGGTCAAGCCCAAGGATAAAACTGAGCTGAGCTGAGAGTTCAGGGGAAAGGTGAAGGACAGCACAGATACAAAGTTAAAAAAAAATAACAACAACCCTAAAGACGTTAGCAGGTTGGAAATTCTTTTGGATCTGCTACGATCTCTCAGAGAACTGAAAAAATTTAGACTAGGGTGTTGCACCGCCCCCAAAATTAAAGTTATGGAAGATACTTTCATGATTGTACACATAAAGTTAAAAGAAAAAAAAATTAATAAGAGATAGATTATTGGGTGGTAAAATAAGTCAAAAGATCTGAACAAACTCATCATTAACACCAACCGATAATTCATTAAAATTTTTCTAATTTATATTAGCAAAAAAAAATTTATCTAATCTTTTAAAACAAAATCAAAAAATGAAGCAGCGCTAGGGGCTGGGCCATGTTTCACTCAAAAGGTAAAAACCTTAGTTAGGTTACCTAGCGTAGAAATCGACGAAAAAAAAGTATTCTTTGGTAGCAATGAAGCCTGTTTTATAGCTCAATTGCAAAATATTCTCCCACGAGGAAGCAAAAATAAATGCTATAAAAAAAATCAATAAAGAAATAAGGTCCCAGGACATTTCGTTAACTTGTGGAATCAAAACTTTAAAACTTTAATCTGACAGATTAATATTATGATTTAACTAAAGTTCTAATTAAATTTTTAAAGATAAGAAATTCTCGAAAGGAATAGACTCTATAACAATAGGCATAAATCTGTGGTTAGCCCCGCAAATTTCTGAGCATTGGCCAAAAAACACCCCCCTTCGTTTTGCAGAAAAGCAAAATTGATTGATTCGCCCTGGCACAGCATCTATTTTTACCCCGAGCCTAGGCAAGGTTCAAGAATGAATAACATCGGCGGAAGAGACTATAAATCGTACCGGGAAATTTGTAGGTACTAAGAGACGGTTGTCTACCTCAACTAGGCGCAATCTGCTTTCAGAAGGGGGCAGCATGTAAGAATCAAAAAATAAACTTCTCAGGTCCTTATAGAAATAACTTCAATACCATTGATGCCCCATAATCCTAATTCTTAGGCCACAGAATATGCAAGAATCTAGTATATAAAGAGTCATAAGAGAAGGAACCACGATAAATACTAAAACCACAAAGGGAACAGCTGTTCAAACCCTTTCTAATTGGTGGTTCACATAAAACTCAAAATTAAATCTTTGGTAAAAAATAGAATACAATAACAAAAGAAGGACTATCAACATCACCGAGTACAAAAATATTATAACATAATCGTTTATCGCCACTACAATCTCCCTAAGATAGCTAGTGGGGGAAGAAAAAGAAATTTTATTCCAGGTTATCATTATTTGTGTATCAATAAAGACTTAACAGGTTGCTCTAAGCTGTGCTCAGGCAAAGGTATCGCAACAGAAAATTCTGAGGAAGTAGAACTACTACCCATAAAGGTCATTAAAGATTTGAACCCTAAGTTTTGTCAAACTAGGAAAGTAAAATAAAAAAGAGAAAATATGGATATAAAGGAACCCACAGAAGAGATATAGTTTCATAAGTAAAAAGAATCTGTGTAGTCAGAGTATCGCCGGGGTATGCCATTAAGGCCTAAAAAATGTTGTGGAAAAAAAGTTAAATTAACCCCCACAAATATAGTGTAGAACTGGATTTTAAGGTGAAGTTCCCTAATTTTGAAACCATAAAAAATCTGAAGTCAATGCGTCAGACCAGCAAAAATAGCGAATACAGCCCCCATAGATAAAACATAATGAAAGTGAGCTACCACGTAGTATGTGTCATGAAGAACAACGTCTAGGGAAGAATTAGAAAGAACAATACCTGTCAAGCCCCCTAAAGTAAATAAAAACAAGAACCCCACTCTTCAAAGTATAGGGACCTCCCAAGAAACGTTGGACATGGAGATAGTTGCTAACCATCTAAAAATCTTGATTCCAGTGGGGACACCAATAATCATAGTGGCTGCAGTAAAATAGGCTCGGGTATCTACATCTATCCCCACCGTGAACATGTGGTGAGCTCAAACCAGAAATCCCAAAACTCCGATAGAAATGATGGCGTAAACTATTCCTAAGTACCCGAAAGGTTCCGTCTTCCCACAGTAGAAACTAATAACCTGTGAGATAATCCCGAAACCAGGGAGAATCAAAATATAAACCTCAGGGTGCCCAAAAAATCAAAACAAATGCTGATACAAAATAGGATCGCCGCCGCCTAAGGGGTCAAAGAAAGATGTGTTAAGATTTCGATCTGCTAAGAGCATAGTGATCGCGCCAGCTAACACAGGCAGGGAAAAAAGTAATAGAAAAGAAGTCACCATCATAGATCAAATAAAAAGGGGGATTCGTTCTATAAATATACTAGAAAAGCGTATAACTAATACTGTGGTAATAAAATTAATAGACCTAAGAATAGAGGAAACCCCCCCTAAATGGAGAGAAAAAATAGCCATGTCAACCGACAAATCCGTATGAAATAAGACACCGGAAAGAGGGGGGTAAACTGTTCAACCTGTGCCCGCCCCTAGGGATACATAAGAAGAAAGAACTAAAAAGGCCATGGCCGGAAATAAAAGTCAAAACCTTAGATTGTTTATTCGAGGGAAGTGCATATCGTGGGCACCTAGCATCAAAGGGATAAGCCAGTTACCAAATCCACCCATTAAAACAGGTATCACTACAAAGAAAATCATAATAAAAGCATGAGATGTGACGAAAACATTATATAGGTGGTCATGAAAAATAAAGGAGCCCGGTTGGCTTAGCTCCAAACGCATTACCAATCTGAGCATAGACCCGTAAAAAGCAGTTCAGAAACCAAAAAAAAAATACATACTACCAATATCTTTATGATTGGTAGAGTAAAT